TTGGTTGGGTATTGGAGCAACATTACCGATTGATAAATCCCTAACTTTAGGTCTTTTTTAAATTGATTCAATTGTAAAATAAAGAAAATATCACGACGTGTGTATCTAGGGAATAGTTGCTTCAAAGTGAATTACCCCTAGATACACATATTTAATTAATTTTTTTATTTATTTTGAGTATACGGATTCCGTTAAAGATTCAAACTTCGTTTTCGTCTTTTTTTTTTCTTTTCTAAAGTTTTTCTACAAAAAAAATCCAATGGATTTAAAATTTATGCAAAATTCTTTTCCATTTCGAGAATGTCTAATATATGTTTTACGTCTTCTATGCGAAAATATTTCATTTTCATAAGTTCGTCTGGACTATTATTCAAAAGGTCAAATAATGTATGTATATTGGACCTTTTGAGGCAATTATAGATCCTAGGAGGCAATTCTAATTGGTCAATAAAAATATATTTTAATGCTATTTCTTTTTTCTTTTTCCTTAGTTTAGCCAATTTATCATGAAAAGTCAAAAGGGGTAAAGTAACTTTTTGTTTATTGTTTTTTAAATGGAAGTTTTCTTCTTCCGCATGTAAAAAAGGAATAAATAAATCAATCAAATTCCGAGAGGCTTCATGAAGTGCTTCTTTAGGAGTTAAACTTCCATTGGTCCATATTTCGATAAAAAGTATCTCTTGTTTTTCATTCCCATTTACATAAGAATGAATACTATGATTCGCATTTCGAACAGGCATGAATATAGCATCTACAGGATAACTTGCGTCTTGAAAATTATTTGGCGTTTGTATACGATATCCGCGATTCCTCTCGATCTTTAATTCAATACACAAATTAATTGGCTCCATTAGGTTAGCTATAGGCTGTGTATTATCAACGATTTCCACAGAAGGTGGTAAGATGATGTCTTGAGCAGTTACGCATCCAGGACCCTTGACACAAATAGACGCATCACGAGTTCCATACAGATTACTTCTCAATACAATTTCTTTCAAATTCATTAAAATTTCATGTACTGATTCTTGAATACCGACTATGGTAGAGTATTCATGTGGTATTTTTTCAGATTTTGCACGTGTGATACATGTTCCCTCTATTTCTCCAAGCAAAGCTTTTCGCATCGCAATGCCTATAGTATCGGCTTGACCCTTCATAAGTGGAGACAGAATAAAGCGTCCATAATAAAGACGCTTACTGTCTGCTCTTGATTCAACACACTTCCACTTTAGTGTCCGAGTCGATACTCTTATTTTCTCTCGAACCATAGTAATATTTTTTGATCAAATCATTGAATTATTTATTTCTCTTGAAATTTCTCTTCAATGTTTATTTTTACACACGTCGTTTTTTAGGGGGCCTACAGCCATTATGTGGCATAGGGGTTACATCCCGTATGAAACTTAAGAGTATACCGCTTCTACGAATAGCTCTTAATGCTGCATCTCTTCCGAGACCAGGGCCCTTTATCATGACTTCTGCTCGTTGCATACCCTGATCCACTACTGCCCGAATAGCATTTCCTGCTGCGGTTTGAGCGGCAAATGGTGTCCCTCTTCTTGTACCTTTGAATCCACAAGTACCGGCGGAGGACCAAGAAATTACCCGACCCCGTACATCTGTAACAGTCACAATTGTATTGTTGAAACTTGCTTGAACATGAATAACGCCCTTTGGTATTCTACGCGTACTTTTACGTGAGCTAATACGTCCATTTCTACGTGAACCGATTCTTGGTATGGGTTTTGCCATATTTTATCATCTCATAAATCTAAGTCAGAGATATATGGATATATCCATTTCATGTCAAAACGGATCCTTTATTTATTTTGATGTGTATATCGTGGGTGACCTTTAGGGGTCCTTTTTTTCTAAAGATTATCCTTGTCTTTGTTTATGTCTCGGATTGGAACAAATTACCATAATTCGTCTCCGCCTACGGATTAGTCGACATTTTTCACAAATTTTCCGAATGGAGGCCCTTATTTTCATATTTGTCATTCCTTACCTTAATTCCGAATCTACTTATTGGAAGAAAATAAGTTTCTTGAAATTTTCTATTTCGAATTGTATCCCTACAAAAAAAGAATATTGCAAGTGAAAAGACTACTTCACCTAATCATTCGAATCTTTGTTTCGTAGTCTCTAAATTATACGCCCTCTGGTTCTGGTTGAATCGTAACAACTTACTGCAATTTTGACTCTATATGACCTAGTATATGTATAAAACTATGTCGAATCCTTCCCGAAACGTAACCTAGAATTTGATCCTCATTATCTAAACAAACCCCAAACATACCATTGGGAAGTGATTCAGTAATTAAACCTTCATAAATCCTTTTTTGTTCTTTCATTCCAGATGAAACCCCTTTCAAAGTATCAATTAATGAAGGAGGAGTGGTATTAGAAACCCACCTCTTCTCTTTTTTTTTTTTTACAAATAGGGAAGTTCTGTGTATAATTCGAATATCATAAAGATTACCATATATAACACAAAATTTCTCCGCCGATTTCCTGTAGTCGAGCTTCTCGGTCTGTCATTATACCCCGAGAAGTAGAAAGAATTACAATGCCCATTCCGCCTAAAATTCTAGGAATTCGTTGATAGTTAGAATAGATTCGGAGACCAGGTCGACTGATCCGTTTTAAATTTAAAATCGTTTTATATGGTCCTTTCCTATTTCTTCTATGTCGTAGGGTTAAAACCCAAAAATCCTTGTTGCTTTCCCGATGTTTCCTTACGTTTTCAATAAAACCTTCTCGTAAAAGTATTTTAACAATGTTTTCGGTGATGTTAGTAGATGGTATTCGAACCATTCCTTTTCTATTCATGTCAGCATTGCGAATAGAGGTTATTATGTTAGCAATAGTGTCCTTACCCATGATAAACGAAAATTATTGGTTACTTTTAATTTTGATCTAATCAACATGCTTTTTTTTATTAAATAGTTATTAATTTAAAAAGGTATATACGTGATACACAATCTACTAATTCATTGAATTCAAATAGTATAACTATCTCACGGTCCCATCTTATAATACTTCAGGTGCTAATGAAATTATTTTAGTGAAATTTAACTGTTTCAATTCTCGGGCAATCGCACCAAAAATTCGAGTTCCTTTTGGATTTCCTTCTTGATCAATAACAACCGCAGCATTGTCATCATATCGTATTATCATACCGTTTTCTCGTTTGAGTTCTTTACAAGTACGTACAATTACAGCTCTGATCACTTCTGATCTTTCTAGAGGTGTATTTGGGACGGCTTTCTTGATTACAGCAACAATAACGTCACCAATATGAGCATATCGTCGATTACTAGCCCCTATGATTCGAATACACATCAATTCTCGGGCTCCACTGTTATCTGCTACATTCAAAAGGGTTTGAGGTTGAATCATATTATTTTGGAATCTTTTCTTTCAATGCAAAGGGCGAAGTAAAAAAAAAAAAGAAATATTGTTTGTCCAAAAAAAAAAAAATAAATCTGCAATTGCAATTGTTTTTTTTTCATCTCAAACAAAGACCGCTTTCCTTTGATTCTACATTTTTATCCCGAAGTAATGAATTGGGTTCGTATAGGCATTTTCGACGCCGCTATTGAAATAGCTTTTCTGGCTATATTTTCTGCTACTCCACCCATTTCATAAAGTATTCTACCTGGTTTAACAACAGCTACCCAATATTCGGGGGATCCTTTCCCTGAACCCATACGTGTTTCTGTGGGTCTTAGTGTAACGGGTTTGTCTGGAAATATACGTACCCATATTTTTCCGCCGCGTCGTGCATTTCGTGTCATTGCCCTTCGTCCCGCTTCGATTTGTCTAGATGTGATCCAAGCGGGTTCAAGTGCCTGAATAGCGTATCTACCGAAGCAAATACGATTGCCTCGATAAGACATCCCTTTCATTCTTCCTCTATGGTGTTTACGAAATCTGGTTCTTTTGGGGTTATAGTTGATGGTTATTTCTCAATTCCATCTCTACTACAGAACCGGACATGAGAGTTTCTTCTCATCCAGCTCCTCGCGAATGAAACGATTCAAAAAATATACATGTATTTACTGAATAATAGATTGAATCGTGGGATTCTTTGAGATTTCATTTAATCAATCTATTAGAAATTTTAGAAATTTGTATATCTTCTTTTGATATAAAACTAAACTGTTTATAGATTCTAGAATAATAGAATAATTTTTTTTTTATTATAATTATAGTTTTCTAAAAAATTATAGATAATATAATCTCGTTTTGTTATTTTTTCTTTTATTATAAGGTTATAACAAATCTTTATTTTGTTTTGCCTTTTCTTTTTTTATCTATTATTATACGACCCCAATTTAGAAATCTAATAAAATGGAAACGTTCGCGGGCGAATATTTACTCTTTTTATATGTGTTTCGGTTCTCGGGTTAATTAGCCCATGAACCGACCTCTCATAATAAATGGATTGGTCTTGGGTTCCTTCCGCCATCCTACCCAATGAATTATTAGGATTCGTTTTCAATAGAATATTATGTATTCACGGGTTCCCTCGTTCCCATCGCCTCTCGATTAATGGTTAGGTCTTAATTCTACAATGGAGCCCTTAATAAAATTTGTTCTTGAGTCAATCTTCTCAGTCTTTATTGTCTCGGGGCTCTTGGCTTTTTTGTTCTATGAACAGATTCATCTAATTATGAATCCATCAGTCTTAATGCTTTATTACACTGACTTTTATGAGATGACCCATAGACCTTACATATTACATATTGGAATCATATATCATTCATATTCTTTTTCTCTCTTTCTTTCACCCTTCCATTTATCCGCATACTTTTATTGCTTCACAACTCATAATCGGATTGTTTTTTTCTTTTTTTATGCAAAAAAAATTTCAGTTGCTACAATGATATGACCAATATAACATATCTTGCCTGGTTGGTTTTTTAGATCCAGATAATGCGAAGCGATGAGTTGGTTATTAGTTTTATAATTATTAGTTCAGATTATGTATGGGC